CGGATTATTGCCGATGTAATCATAAAAAGCTAATTTTTCAGGAATTTTAGACCAAGCTTCAGATAAACTTTGATTTTCGGCTAGCCCAGCACCAACTCTTCGATATATTTCTTGCTGGAAGTATCCTTGATCCCATTGATAACGAGTCGGACCAAATAATTCAATCGGGGTAGTTGCTGAACCATACCACATAGTTCCAGCAACAACAAAGGCTGCAAAAAAGACAGCAGCGATACTACTGGAAAGGACGGTTTCAATATTTCCCATACGTAATCCTTTGTATAGACGTTGAGGCGGACGGACACTAAGATGGAATAGGCCCGCTAATATGCCTAATGTCCCTGCTGCAATATGATGAGAGGCTATTCCGCCCGGAACAAAAGGATCAAAACCCTCCACACCCCATGCCGGACTTACAGATTGTACCCTTCCGGTAAGTCCATAAGGGTCGGACACCCATATTCCAGGACCGTACAATCCGGTCACATGAAAAGCGCCAAACCCAAAACAAGCCACCCCCGAGAGAAATAAATGAATTCCAAAGATCTTGGGCAAGTCCAAAGAAGGTTTTCCCGTACGTTCATCACAAAATATTTCTAGATCCCAATACACCCAATGCCAGATAGCTGCCAAGAAGCACAAGCCAGAAAACACAATATGAGCTCCAGCCACACCTTCATAACTCCAAATACCCGGATTCGTTACGGTTCCTCCAGTGATACTCCAACCGCCCCATGAATTGGTTATCCCTAAACGAGTCATGAAAGGTATAACGAACATGCCTTGTCTCCACATTGGGTCGAGAACAGGATCAGAGGGATCAAAAACTGCTAATTCATATAGAGCCATCGAGCCGGCCCAACCAGCAACCAAAGCTGTATGCATTATATGGACAGACAGCAAACGACCGGGATCATTCAATACAACAGTATGAACACGATACCAAGGCAAACTCATGGAAATACCCCTTTATCAACGAAAAATAGACACTATGTAACTTTATTGCACTGAAAAAACTATGTTATATATTTCCACCTTTCAGTGGATTATCTCGGGGAAAGTATTACTATTTTTATTTTAGTAATATTTTAGTAATAATGTAAGAATTCGGTTTGTAAGAAACAAGGGAAGCAGATCTATTCTATACCCGATAAGTAACAATACGCAATGGCAGGGTTGGCCATCTATCTTTATCTATGAGCGAATGCATACATATTTGTGCATCATTCAAAGGGCCTAATCGTATTTGTAAGAATTTTACTTTTTAAGTTTGTCTCCCTTTACTTTATTTAAGATTTAGTTTTTTTATGAACTTATCGAATCTAAACATAAAATATGATAAAGCCCAATCTTATTAACACTTTATGAAAAAAAAAAAATTCATTGTTACGCTTTCACATCAAAGTGATGAATTAGAGTATTTCATTTTTTTTTTTCATTAAATGCCTATTGGTGTTCCAAAAGTTCCTTTTCGAAATCCTGGAGAGGACGATTCAATTTGGATTGACATATAGTGCGACTTGTCAGATATATTGGGTCATATGGGATTTTCCCGTTTTCCCCCCCGATCGGGATATACTCTGTTTCGCCCAAGAAAGATTGATTAAATCTAAATCATCAAAAATTGGGAGCGTGAAATAAAATTAAGTGCAATTGCTTTCCTTTTTGGGGTATACAGATTAATATTATCCAATTTAGAATAATTTATGGTTGGCTTGCTTGTTTGGACCAATAAAATGAAGTATCCAGGCTTCGTTTAGAAAAAACCAATCAGTAAAGTAATATATCGAGCATTACTACTTGTATCCTATTCTATTTAATTTAGAATTTATAAGTAGATAAGTTAATAAGTTATTAAGTAGATAAGTAGAAGTAATATCAAATTGATAATCATAATCAATGGAATAATATGATGAATACATTAAATATTCGGCGTAAAGCATGAAATGAAAAAAAAAGTGTAGCAAAAGGGTGTGGTATGGGGACATTTGCCCTATATGTGCAAATCAAAATCGGGCGGATCTTTACTCGGAGTAGAGCGCAAACCTAAAAGAATTGAATAAGACCCTTCGGGAACAAGAAAATGGCATCGCGATTTGAATTGGATCACGATGAAAAATACATCAATGATGAAGTTAGTTTGATAAGTTTAATGAATTCTTTTTTAGATGTAAACACATCAAAACTCATCTTTCTTGAAAAATGGAAGAAAAGCCCTCCGTTAGAATAGAAGTTAGACAGAACTCACTAGCAAAAAAGGGGGGGGCTGGAATCTACACATTGATTCTTTTTTTTCGCGATTTATTTGGTGAACCGTATGCATCAAAAGGTGCATGTACGGTTTATAGGGGGTAGTTTTTTATCCTAATCAATCGACTTTATCGAGAAAGATTACTGTTTTTAGGTCAAGATGTTGATAGCGAGATTTCGAATCAACTTATCGGTCTTATGGTATATCTCAGTATAGAGAGTGAGACCAAAGATTTGTATTTATTTATAAACTCTCCCGGCGGATGGGTAATACCGGGAATAGCTATTTATGATACTATGCAATTCGTGCGACCGGATGTACAGACAGTATGCATGGGATTAGCCGCTTCAATGGGATCTTTTATCCTGGTCGGAGGACAAATTACCAAACGTCTAGCATTCCCTCACGCTCGGCGCCAATGGGTTTTTATTTGAAAGAAAACTATGCCTTCGCCGTCTGAACTATGAATATTAAGTAATAATAGCATGGCATTTCGAATTCGATATAAGAAATTTTTTTTTCTTGTTTTTTAAAACGGTAGATTATGTATCGAAAGATTAGTATGAGATATAGGGATATTTACGATTTTATCTTATCTATCGGGATCTATTTCAGCGTCACAAACTTTTTTGTTTTCACGCCCGGGGACTCTTAACACATTTATGTTATGAAAGAGTACGAAAAAAAAAAATTATATTATTTTTTTATTTGCATTTGAAAAAAGAAACTTTGGGATTGCTAAATCGCCCATGAAATAAAGCAACGGAACCACCATAGTATTTTTTTAACTCCTAAAAAAAAAGAAGGGCGGTTATTGTATTATTTACCGATCTAGGCATGAGAAATGAAATATTTTCTGTTTTTATTCAATGAAAGGTAAAAGTCAATTCTATTGTGGAGCCGTATGCAATGCGCAAACAATGCCTGTACGGTTGTTCAATTTTATCTTTTTTTTTCTTATTATTCGTTATCTCTTCTCTTTCTCGTCACCGTATCAGTCGAGATAGAGTAACCATCGATTATCTTATATCCTCAGGGTAATGATTCATCAACCTATTGCTGGTTTTTATGAAGCACAAGCAAGAGAATTTGTCCTGGAAGCGGAAGAACTACTGAAACTTCGCGAAATCCTAACAAGGGTTTATGCACAAAGAACGGGTAAACCCTTATGGGTTGTATCCGAAGACATGGAACGAGATGTTTTTATGTCAGCCACAGAAGCCCAAGCTTATGGAATTGTTGATCTTGTAGCAGTTGCCTAAAAAATAGCAGGAATTTTATGCAATCGCAGTTTGCGATTTTATTTATTATTTTTATTCTTTTCTTTTTATTTTTATTCTTTTCTTTTTTTAACTATTAATATAAACTATTAATATAGAAAATTAATATATAATATAGAAAATTAATATAGAAAATAAATAACTCATAATCGTCCGGTTAGGATCGATCTAAACCAGCCCATTATGCATACGATTCAACATGCCAACTATTAAACAACTTATTAGAAACACAAGACAGCCAATCAGAAATGTCACCAAATCCCCCCCACTTGGGGGATGCCCTCAGCGCCGAGGAACATGTACTCGGGTGTATGTGCGACTCGTTCAGATCATGGGTTCGGATAAGATAAAATAAAGGAAACCATTTTTCCGCTATCCGTGAGCAGTACGGACGAATAGGATAGAATAGAAGAAAGCCCTTCGCTATCTAAAAAAAACATTTATCATACCCCTCTCTTGTGTATCAAATTTATGGTTTCCATTGGTGCATTAATCACCTCAATTTTCAATTTAAAATGAGAAAGAATTCCCATTGGTAGCAAATGATTAGTCGTTAAGCAGGGTAAATCTTATTTAAATTTAAATTAAAATAAAAAAAGGCCGAAAGTTATGCCCCTACTCTTGCAAGAACGGACTAACAGGGTCAGCCAATCCGCTAATTTTCATAATTAAATACCGTTACTGTATAGATAGATCTCGTTGTGAAAGAACTATTACTGGAGAATTCATGAGTAGAGCTAAAAAGTATGAACTGTACAAGTTAGCAATAGCATTGATTAAATGATTAAATGAGGAATAGGGGCTCCGGTGTATAGAGCAGACCTCACCGTTTAAGAAATAACCATAGAAACGATGGAACCCACTCATTTTTTAGCTATTTCTAGTTATTACTTTTTTATTCGGTTTTTGTTTGATACCCAATATCAATACAATTTTTTTTTTCTCTTTTTCTAGGCGAAATACCTAGAAAAAAAAACAAATCGTGGTTGGGAAGGTTATAGTAGCAAAAGCCGTTGGAATTATTATTTTATACATTGGCAGAATCCGTTTTGTTAATATAGAAGGGGGAAAACGAATAACTGAAAGAAAAGAAATTTATTAGTTATTCATCAAAGGTTATTCATCAAAGTTTCGTTTATTCAATGACCAGAATTAGACGAGGATATATAGCGCGGAGGCGTAGAACAAAAATTCGTTTATTCACATCAAGTTTTCGAGGGGCGCATTCAAGACTTACTCGAACTATTATTCAACAAAAAATAAGAGCTTTGGTTTCGGCCCATCGGGATAGAGATAAGCACAAAAGAAATTTTCGTCGTTTATGGGTCACTCGGATAAATGCAGTAATTCGCGAAATCGGGGTATCCTATAGTTATAGTGGGTTCCTAAACAATCTGTCCAAGAGACAGTTGCTTCTTAATCGTAAAATACTTGCGCAACTAGCTATATTAAATAGGAATTGTCTTTATATGATTTCAACTGACATTAGAAAATAAGGAAAGTGGAAGGAGTACATCGGGATGTTTTACATACACGTTATTTCCGGGAGAATGAATTCCGAGAAGGTAGAATAGAAATTAATATGATAAAATAAGAGAATATGATCAGGTAGCCAAACTGAGTAAAAACTTGAATTTAGATAAAAAAAAACGATTTTTTTTTTCCAATTCGTTTTTTTCTTACAAGACGACGACAATCAAATCTAGATTTTCAGATTTTTCGACCAAAATAGCAATTTAATTTGAGCTCGGATTCGAATTTTGATTTTGATTCAATTGAAGAGTAACCCTATTTTTTTCTAGTTCTAAGACCAGAAGTGCGAGCGACCAATTCGTTTTTTTCAAAATGTTTTTCATTATTAAGAAAGGGTAACAAAGATAAAATACGGGCTTGCTTTATAGCAATAGTAATTAATCGTTGTTGTTTTAAAGTTAATCTATTTACCCGCCTAGATAATATTTTTCCTTGTTCACTAATAAATCGAGTAATTAAACTTATATTTCTATAATCAATTCGATCCCCCGATTGGATCGGGGGCAAACGCCTACGAAGGGGTCGCTTGGACTTAAAAAAAAGTCGCTTGGATTTATCCATGGTTTGTTTAGTCCTTATTTTGAAAATCCTATTTATTATAATTCTAAATCATTATCATTTTTGATCCGATCAAGTAAAATAAATAGGATTTTCCTTTTTTCTTGTTTATATTTCAATATAGAATTTACAATATTGAAATTATTTACAATATTCAATTTATTAAAATTGTATATACAATTTTATAAATAGATTTTATCTTCCCATATTATATCCTAATAGGATATTTTTTGTTAATATATCATTTTTCATCTTCCCTGTAAAGCCGCTATCGTTTCCGTCTATTTCTTTATCTCCCCATGAATTGTATGCTTGGAACAATAGGGACAGAATTTTCTCAATTCCAATCGATTAGGCGTATTGTGTCGATTCTTTTGAGTACTATATCTGGAAATGCCTCTTGGTTTCTTATTAACATTGTTTCGAACACAACTGGTACATTCCAAAATAATTCTTACTCGGACATCTTTACCCTTGGCCATGAGCCCCTCCCTCACCTTGGTTTTTTATTTACTCAACGCTTCGATTTTCCGATCTGAAGAGAAGAAGAGCGGAATAAAAAAAAATCGAAGTTGCTAGCTCGAAATCAAATCCAGAAATAAAATTATAAAAAATTTCATTGCAACCCAATATCCTAATAAAAAAAAGTAATAAAATAATAAGTAATACAATGCTTTGAAAATATATTTAAATTAGAAGTTTAGTACAGTATTTCATTTAAACATCGTATATGATACTCTCGCCCTAGCTACATTTTTATTTCCGTTTTCTTAATTGATGTTAATTTACTTGAAGACGGGGCCCGCGCTCTGAATTTTGCTGCGGTTGAATAAACTTTCTTTTATTCTATTTTTTTTTTATTTATAAAAAAAAAAATAGAATAATTTTTATAAAAATAAAGAAGAGGAGGTAGCAGTCACAGATATTTAATTGTATCTCTAATCTTCTTCACACCCCCCCGTTATTGTTATGTTAATAAAATAACTAGAATGAAAAAAACGGGAATGTCAACGCATCCGGGAAAAAGCGATTGATCTCTATCAATAGACCGGCTAAAGCCCCGAACCATAGAGTACTTATTACTGGGGCTACAGATAGATATGTTTTTAGATCTCGCATTTTAAATCCCTCCTTATTGTAATAATTGTAATATAATTGTAATAAATAATATTTATTGTAATACCTAATGGTAATACATATATGATCAGATCAGATATATAGTTAAATAAAAAAAGATCAGATGTATATATAAAAAAAGCCACTTGCGTTTGGTTTGTACACAGAATCCAGAATTCAAATTGAAATGTACAACGCTTTGATAGATAAGATTTTCCTTTTCTTAAAAGAACAAAATATATATCTTTTTCCCTATTTTATTTTTTCATATACCATAGAATATCATATAATAAAATAAAAAAAAAGTTTATTATTATATGATAAAAAAATGATATGAGATCAAAAAAAAAGACGAAATAGAAAGATCAAAATAGCAAGATAATATGTATATCAATGAAGAAAATAAAATAAAATAAGTATATAGAAAAGAAGGCAGGAATTCTCTACAATGACATTGTAATCCAATTGAATTGAAATGAAAGGGATGTAGCGCAGCTTGGTAGCGCGTTTGTTTTGGGTACAAAATGTCACGGGTTCAAATCCTGTCATCCCTACCTATCACTTCGCCTCAGAGCCATAACGAGGGTCCATTGAAATCAATAAAAATTGGACATGACATACCTACTCTTTAATTTCTATTTTATATCATATTATATATCATCCTATAGCCCTTCAACATGTATTGTAGTTAAAAAAAATAAAGACTTTTTTTCCTTACAGTCTTTTTTTTTGTAATTTCATGGTAAGAAAGCGCTCTTAGTT